GGTAGAGAGGACGAAGGGTAAGTCGTCGGGCTCATGCCCCGAAGAAGCGGGTTCGACTCCCGCCTCTATAGTTTTGGGTAAAAGGAAAAGGAGAGAGGGGGAAAACTAAGATGGATTAAACTGGACGGGAAGTTCGAAAGAGCGAAGAAGAGGCTTTAAACTCGTTTTTCAATGCGGAGACGTAATGAAGAGAACTGAAAAATGAATCATCTTAGTATCAGAGGGAGGCAGAGAAATCAAACGAGATTCCGTAAGTAGCAGGGAGCGAAAGCGGAGGAGTCCCAGAGAGTGAGTAAACAACGGAAGAAAGGAGTTCACATATCTAAGACTAAATGTTAATCCATACTGAAAGCGCGAGTACTGTGAAGGAAAGTTGAAAGAGACTTGAAAAGATCTGGAATCCTGTCTTTTAAAGCAGCTGTAAAACAGTGTACCTTTTGTATAATGGGTTTATGAGATATTGTTTGGCAAATTTAAGTAAAAAGGATAAAAATGTAGGTGAAGAGAAGTCGAGAGGGCTCTTTAGTCAAATTTCCCGAAACCAAGTGATCTAACCATGGGCAGTTTAATGAACGAACCGGTGGTTGTAGCAAAAACCTCGGATGACCTGTGGTTAGGGGTGAAAGACCAATCGGACTTGGAGATAGCTGGTTTTCTGCGAAAACTATTGAAGTAGTGCGTCTACATAGGGGTCAAAAGATTAAAATAGTATTTACACAGATGACGTCCTATTAAAATTTTAGGGTAAAGATTTATCGCTTTAAGGGGGATAGACTTTAAAGATAAAATTCGAAGTAGACAGACAGACAAGGGGCAAATAGGTTCTTTGTTAAAAGGGGGGAGCCCAAATTAGAAGTTAAAGTCACAGATTCAATAATTAAGTGTAAAAGGAGTATGGGATTTAGACAATGAAGAGGTAGGCTTGGAACCAGCCATCTTTGAAAGAATGCGTAGTAGTTCATTCAAGAACTCTTTTTCCCCAAAAATTATGGTGGCTAAAAATTGAACTGAAACTCTAGGGGCAGTAAGAAGTTTGCTTGGTAGTAGAACAGACTGTTGGGTGGTGGTGAGAACCCAAGAATCAGAAGCGAAAATGTGAACATGAGTAAAAAAATTGTTGCTTCATCTCCCCTGGTTTCCAAACCAAAAGTATCTGAGCGAAGAGGTTTGGGTGAAACAGTCTCTAAGGAGGGTGTCGATGAGGGATGGTAATAAACGCACAATGTGCCAGGAAATAATTAAAACAAAAGACTACTGTCGCAAACTAACACAAGTGGGAGATAGTGAGGGGGAAGTTTTTTTAAGGAACTCGGCCAGTTATAAGCTTTTATGAGAAGTTAAAACACAAGGCCTCGACTGTTTACCAAAAACATAGCTCTTTGCTAATATGAAGGTAGAAGTATGAAGGGTGAGACCTGCCCAATGGTTATATCTTAAAAGGTTAGTAGGGCTAACTTAATAAAGATAATTAAATGGCCGCGGTAACACTAACCGTGAAAATGTAGCGTAATCAATAGTCAATTAATTGTTGGCCGGTATGAATGGTGTCACGAGGGTCTCACTGTCTTAAGGAAATCTCCAGTGAAATTGAATTTGTAGTGAAGATGCTACATCCAAATTGTTAGACGAGAAGACCCCATGGAACTTTACTGGAAACTTATGTGGCTGACTTAAATAGTTTTAAAAGGTGGTGCGGATTAATTAGGGTTAAAAAGTTCACTTTTTTATTTGAAGAAAGGCAACTCAAAAACTTATATCTTTGGGATTTGATAAGTGGGACAGTTTGGTTGGGGCGATCGCCTTTAAAAAAGTAACGAAGGCGGGCTTAAGATATATATTTGGTTATGTCTGACTGCCAGGGGGAAACCTAGAGCAGACACTTATCTTTGGATGGTGGGTTTAAGTGACCCGTTAATTTAGGGTGAAATAGTTAACGATAAACAAATAAAAGTTACCCTGGGGATAACAGCGTAATAACGTCAGAGAGTTTTCATCGACGACGATGTTTGCGACCTCGATGTTGAATTGTGGCATCCTGGGGTGCAGTCGCTCCCAAGGGTTGGTCTGTTCGTCCATTAAAGCCGTACATGATTTGAGTTAAAAGCGTCGTAAGACAGCTTGGTTTCTATCTACAATTTGAAAAAACATTAATATAACTCTTTTCTAGTACGAAAGGATCGAAAAATGAGTGGTTCTCTTATTTTTATAAGTTACAATCAATGGATTGACTCGGATACTTTTTAAAGGGGGTTTTGGTTAATTACTGATTGCTTCTAAAGTATGAAAATTATATTAAGTTGTTTGAAGTTCGGAAGAAGAATTGTTAAGGGTTAGCTTGATCGGGATGGCTGTTTGTATTTTTAAAGTGTGGGGCAGAGAGGTCTGGTTATATTGTTCCTAGTTTATGAGAATTGTGGGAGACAGAGATTTAGGGTGTATACTTGTATTTTATTTCTTTTAGTGGTGGGCGCCCTGGCGGCCGGTGTTGGAGGAAGAAAATTAGGAGAAAAAGGGGCTGGAATTTTAACTTCAAGCTGTTTGATTATAAGTTTATCTTGGTCTGTTTTGATATTTTATGAAATAATTTTAAGTTTTTCTACGACACATATAAAATTATGAAGGTGATTAGATTCTGATCTATTGACTGTTTATTTTGGCCTACAATTCGATGGTTTGGTTGCGATCATGTTGCTTGTTATTACAACAATCTCTACTTTAGTTCATATCTTTTCTACGGCATATATGCTTGGGGACCCTCATATTCCTCGCTTTATGTCTTATTTATCTTTTTTTACATTTTTGATGGTTGTATTGGTTAGTAGTGACAATTACTTACAGTTGTTTATTGGTTGGGAGGGGGTTGGTCTATGCTCTTATCTTTTAATAAATTTTTGATTAACTAGAGTTGAAGCAAATAAAGCGGCCATAAAAGCTATGTTAGTTAATCGAGTGGGAGATATAGGGTTGATTTTGGCTATGTTTGGTCTTTTGGATCGTTTTGGGTCTTTAGAGTTTTCTTCTCTTTTTAATGTGGTTGTTGTTTCTGCTCCATCAAGTGATATTACTTTAATTTGTTTGTTATTGTTTATAGGGGCGGTCGGAAAGTCTGCACAGTTGGGGCTGCACACTTGATTGCCGGATGCTATGGAGGGTAAATGTTGGGCCATTTTGTTTAAGTAATTAATTAAAACTTTTGAGTCACTGTATGCTGGGAGGACTTTGAATAGTTGAAAGGCGAGGAATCTTTAGGGGGTTTTGTCTTTTGCTTAGTCTTTAGACTTAAAATAGGAAGTTTATCCGCAGGTAACAAAATTCGAGGTTAGTAATTAGATTTAATAGATTGGTTTATTAAGTTTAAGAGTTTTAATCGAAATTATCTAAAGATTAGTCTTTAGACTTAGAATGTCTTGATTATTGGAACCTCCGAGACTTTTTGTGATTTTATTTTATAAATTAAAGTAAGCTTCTGGTTTAAAGTGTTCGTGGAAATAATTCATTTACTTTTAAAAATATTAATGGTCGTAGTTCCATTGCTTATCACAGTAGCTTATTTAACTTTAGCCGAACGAAAGGTTTTAGGATATATGCAGGCCAGAAAAGGGCCAAATGTAGTGGGGGTTAGTGGGTTGGCCCAGCCTTTTGCAGATGGTCTAAAACTATTTACTAAAGAGATGGTGGTTCCGCATCAAACCAATTTGTTTATTTATATAGTGGCGCCGGTGCTTTCCTTTACCTTGGCATTAATTGTTTGAGGGGTGGTGCCTTATGAGAGAGGGGCTTTAATAAGTGATTTAAAAATAGGGGTTTTGTATATTTTGGCTGTTTCTTCGATAAGTGTCTATGCGATATTAATGTCTGGGTGGGCGAGTAATTCTAAATATGCTTTTTTGGGGGCGATTCGGGCAGCTGCTCAAATGATTAGTTATGAAGTTTCGATTGGGCTGATCATCATTTCGGTTCTATTGTGTGTTGGCTCTTTGAGTGTTACTGAAATTGTTTTAGCGCAAAATAGTGGTGTTTGGTTTTTTTTTCCGTTATTTCCTGTTACAATAATGTTTTTTGTTTCAGCTTTGGCGGAGACAAATCGAGCTCCTTTTGATTTAACAGAAGGAGAGTCGGAGCTTGTGTCGGGGTATAACGTAGAGTATGCTTCGATGTCTTTTGCCCTATTTTTTCTTGCCGAATATGCTCATATTATATTAATGAGTTGTTTAACAATTATCTTTTTTGGGGGGGGGTGACTTTCTCCGGTAAAATATTTAAAAGGTGGGGCCGGGTGGTTTGGTCTAAAAGTTGTTTTAATCATTTTCCTTTTTATTTGGGTAAGGGCCTCTTTTCCTCGTATTCGATACGATCAGCTTATGTCTTTGTTATGAAAGGCGTATCTACCGCTAAGTTTGGGGGTTGTGACTTTTGTGGCTAGTGTTCTTTTTGGATTTAATGGCCCGCCTCCGATCTAAGATATTTTGTAATTTGTTGTTTGAGATCTTTAATTGGTTTAAGTATGAGGGTTAATTTTTTGATCGACTTGTCTAGTTTGGGAGTTTAATTCTGGGGGGGGGGGGTTCTAATGCCATTGCGTAAAGAGAATCCGCTTTTATCTCCGGTGAATGGTCTTCTGGTGGATTTGCCGTCTCCTTCAAATATAAGTTATTTGTGAAACTTTGGTTCTTTGTTAGGACTGTGCTTAGCTATGCAAATCGTAACGGGGTGCTTTTTGTCCATGCATTATTGTGCAGAGGTCGGCTTGGCTTTTGCATCGGTGGGACATATTATGCGCGATGTAAACTATGGGTTTTTATTAAGATATTTTCATGCTAATGGGGCTTCTCTGTTTTTTTTATGTCTTTATTTTCATATTGGGAGAAGTTTGTATTATGGGGGTTATTTGAAAGGTCCGGTTTGGCGAGTTGGCATTGTAATATTTCTTTTGACGATGGCGACGGCTTTTCTGGGCTATGTGCTACCTTGAGGTCAAATGTCTTTCTGGGGGGCGACGGTTATTACAAATCTATTGTCCGCAATACCCTATGTGGGGACAGATGTTGTGCAATGAGTTTGAGGGGGTTTTAGTGTCTCTGGGGCCACGCTCACTAGATTTTTTAGTCTGCACTTTCTTTTCCCCTTTATTTTAGCAATTTTAGTTGTGGTTCATTTAATATTTTTACATATAGAGGGATCCAATAGTCCTGTGGGGTCGAAGACTCCTGTGGACGATGTGGTATTTCATGTTTATTATACATCTAAAGACTGATATGGAATAGTGGTTACGCTTATGTTATTGAGTATAGTTGTGTATTTAATGCCTAATTTATTGGGCGATCCAGAAAATTTTATTCAAGCTAACTCATTAGTAACCCCAGTGCACATTCAGCCTGAGTGATACTTTTTATTTGCTTATGCAATTTTGCGCTCAATACCGAATAAATTCGGGGGGGTTGTGTCTATGTTTTTAAGTATATTAATTTTATTTTTTTTCCCACTACTACACCGGAGTTGATTAAGGGGGTTGCCCTTTCGTCCATTTGGACGTATGGCTTTTTGATCTTTTGTTGTGAATTTTGTTCTTCTTACCTGAATCGGGTCTTTGGTCGTAGAAGAGCCTTTTATAATAATAGGGCAGCTGGTTGCGCTATACTATTTTTTCTACTTTCTTATATTAATTCCTTTGTTGGGGGAAGTGGAAAATAATCTTTTATTTAAACAAAGGAAAAAATGTGACTTGTAGAGAACTGCAAATCAGTTATTATTTGGATTAGGACAGGGGGAGGTGGAACGGGGGGGGGGGAGCCTCCTCCTGCCTATCCTCAAGAGGAGGTGGAGCTAATTGCGCGCCCCACGGGGGGTTTTGCTGTTGGCAGATGTTGCAGTGAAATTAGAAGGCTCTGTTTAGCAAAGAAGTATTAGTTAATGTGATTAAACCACGAGCTCCTGTTACTAAGCCTTTTCATATTAGCCCTGGTGATTATTAGTATAAATAATTTTATTTTAAAATTATCAATTTTAATATTATTAATTATAAGTGAGGGGGGGGGCCTTTCTTTTTTATTTAATTTTTTTTTTGAATTATCTGGGGGGGGGTTGTTGATTGAAAATGGTTGGACAGAAACCACTAAATTAATTATTGTTTTAGGCTCTGTTGCTGTTTTATTGATGGTGGACATGGAGAGGCTAATTTTTCCAAAATTTTTTGGGGGACGAGTTTATGGAACTTTTTTTCAAACGAATGCGCATTTACCCCTTTTAAATCTAATGGTGGCATTAGGGGGTCTTTGTTTAGTTTCTTCAAGTAATTGACTTTCTGTTTATTTAGCAATTGAATTGTCTACTCTTTCCCTTTTTATTTTGGTTGCTCAAAAAGGGGGGTCTGGGCAAAGTGCTGAGGCCGGTTTGAAATATTTTGTATTAGGGGCACTTTCCTCTGGTCTATTTTTATTTGGGTGTGCTTTATTGTGTGGGTTTACGGGAGGGACTCATATTTCATATATAAATTTAGTATTAAATCCGGGGTTGGGCTTTTCTGAGCTTCGAATCCCAATTGGCAGTTTGTTAATTGTGGTGTCTCTTTTATTTAAGTTGTCCGCTGCTCCTTTTCATATGTGGGCGCCGGATGTTTATGATGGAGCTCCGACAACGACGACGGCTTTATTGGCCACTGTTCCTAAAGTTGGCTACTTTTCAATTTTGGTTTCAATTGGGTCGGCGGTTAATATTTTGTTAGTTGGGGCTCTTTTTTCGATGGTTGTGGGGGCTATTGGTGCCTTAAACCAAACCAAAGTCAAACGGTTGTTGGCTTACAGTGGGGTGGGGCATATGGGGTTTGTGCTTTGGGGAATAGAGGTTGGGTCATTTGAGAGTATTCAAGCTAGTTTAATTTATGTGGTTTTATATGTAGTAATGTCTATTTGTGTTTTTGCGATAATATTAACTTTAGGCGCCGCCAAAAATTTGATTGTAGAGTTTAGTGGGCTTTCCAGGAGATTATCTGTTTTAGCCTTAACTTTGGCTTTGACTTTTCTTTCGATCGCGGGGATTCCTCCTTTAGTGGGGTTTTGGGGCAAATGGCTGGTTTTATTGTCTGGGGTGGTATATCAATATTATTTAGTCTTTCTTTTGGCTGTGATGTGTTCCGTTGTGGCTGGTGTTTATTATGTTAGAATAGTCAAAATTATCTATTTTCAAGCCAGTTTTTCTCTTTTGATAAGCTCAAAGGTGTTAAGGAAAGAAAACTGAATTAATTTAAGAAAGGCTTTGTTAATCGGTGCTGGTTTGTATGTTATTGGGTTTACAATGTTGTCTCCGAATTTATGGCTGCAATTAGCCCATTGGGCTGTGGGGGGGTTATTTTAAAATAATTAAATCTGCTTGGGGCGGTCTTTTATATACTAGCATTTGGAGTTGTTGGTTCTGGAATTATGGTGATATCCGCGCTCAATCCTATCCATTCGATTTTTTGGTTAATTGTTGTTTTTATCGGTTCTGCGGTTTTTTTTCTTTGATTGGGTATATCCTTTGTTGCTTTAATGTTTTTGATAATCTATGTGGGGGCGATTGCTATTTTATTTTTGTTTGTAATTATGTTATTGAATTTAACAGACTTTCCCCCCGCCTTTCGATTAGGGGGGGAGGCAGACATGACAAATTACATTCCTATTGGGTTGGTTATTGGAACATTTTTTTTTTCAGAAGTTGCTTCGAGTTGATTAATTATAGGTGGCCCTTATACCCCCCAGGGGTTTTTTGGGGCTGAAATAGGAGGTGCTTGAGATTTGGCCATTCCCTGGTTTTTAATGAAGTATCAAAACATGGAGGCGCTCGGGCGAATTTTGTATATAGCTTGTTATTATTTATTTATTTTAGCTAGTTTTATACTTTTAGTGGCCATGGTGGGGGCGATCGTGTTAACTCAAGAAATTGGGTCAGAAGTAGGACCCGTGGTCAAAAGACAAGATATTTTTTTTCAAACTAGTCGGTAAGAACTGAGGCAAAAGAATTTTATCTAAAGACTTAGCCGAGCTTTGTTTGGGGTTGATTTTAAATATTAATGAGCGGTGCTTATTTTGATCAATTTAAAATAGTGGCTCTGATCGCCTTGACTAATTCATCAATGATGATGATCTTAGTAGTGGTTGTGGTTTTATTATTATTCAAGGGGGTTCAATTAATCCCGAAAAGGTGGCAGTCTTTGATTGAGTTAATCTATGAGCACTTTCATGGTGTCGTGAAAGATAATTTAGGATCTGAGGGGCTAAGGTATTTTCCTTTAATTGTTTCTCTCTTTTTTTTTATAGTGTTTTTGAATGTGTTGGGCTTATTCCCTTATGTTTTTACCCCAACTGTTCATATTGTAGTCACATTGGGTTTGTCCTTTTCAATAATCATAGGTGTGACTCTAGCTGGGTTTTGGAGGTTTAAGGGGGATTTTTTTAGTGTTTTTATGCCAAGTGGCGCTCCTTTGGGCTTAGCCCCTCTTTTGGTATTAATAGAAACAGTAAGTTTTATCTCCAGGGCTATTTCATTAGGAGTCCGTTTGGCTGCTAATTTATCGGCGGGCCATTTGTTATTTGCTATTTTAGCCGGGTTTGGGTTTAATATGTTAGTTGCAAGTGGGCCTGTGGGGGTTTTCCCCCTATTAATAATGGTTTTTATAACATTATTAGAGGTAGCCGTTGCAGTTATCCAGGCTTATGTCTTTTGTTTATTAGCCACTATTTATTTGGCGGATACAATTGTATTACATTAGCGGGAAAGGCCGGAGGGATTTTCTGGCTTAAGTTCCAAGAAGGGTTGGGGCTAAGGTATTGCTGTGGGGGAAGAAGGTCTGGTTTATAAAATGTTTTATAAAATATTTTATAAAAATATTTTGAGAAATAAATAAGAAGAAGAAGTGAATAGTGTTTGGTTTAAATAATGGGCTAAGTCTAATTTTTTTTTTGCTTTTTATGGGGGGAATTAATGTGATGAAGGTTTCGAGAGAGGATGGTGTTAAATTAAAAAAAGTTGCGCTTGAGTGATCTTTGGCGATTTTAATAAGTGTTTTGGTTTTGTGGGGGGCCTTTGATTTAGAGGGGCAATTTCAAATTATAAACCGAATAGAATGGATTGTTTCTCCGGCCTTAAATTTTCAATGGGGTCCGGGGGTTTTTGCTTTAGATGGGGTTTCTTTGTTTTTTTTTGTTTTAACTGCGTTATTGATACCCATTTGTATCTTAATAAGTTGAAAGTCCATTAAGCACCTATTTAAAGAATTTTTGTTGTGTCTATTGTTTTTAGAAGCTTTATTAGTTGGAGTGTTTTTAGTGCTTGACCTGCTTTTATTCTATCTTTTATTTGAGGGCATATTGATCCCTATGTTTCTTTTGATTGGTGTTTGAGGCTCCAGAGAAGAAAAGGTTCGTGCTTCTTATTATTTTTTTTTTTATACTTTCGCGGGGTCGGTGTTTATGCTTTTGGGCCTCTTTCAAATATATAGTGTTACAGGAACAACTGATTATCAGATATTATTAAATATAAAATTACCTGTTACTACTCAAAAATGGGTGTTGGCTGGGATTTTTCTTAGTTTAGCGGTTAAAATTCCTCAAATACCATTTCATATTTGATTGCCCCAAGCGCATGTGGAGGCCCCTGTTTCTGGTTCGGTAATATTGGCGGGGATATTATTAAAGTTAGGCGGCTATGGGTTTTTAAGATTTTCTTGGCCGATTTTGCCCGCGGCCTCCGAGTATTTTGCCCCCCTAATTATTATGTTGGGTGTGGTGGCTATTATTTATGGGGGTTTGCTGACCTGTCGGCAAGTGGACTTTAAACGGCTTATTGCTTATTCTTCGGTGGCACACATGGGGCTGGTCCCTTTAGGTTTATTTACTCATACAATTGAGGGGTTGGTGGCGGCCGTTTTTATGATGTTGGCGCATGGTTTTGTTAGCTCGGCCCTTTTTATTGCGATTACTTATTTATATGAACGTCATCACACTCGTCTTATTAAGTATTATCGTGGGGTGACTCTTACAATGCCTGTTTTTGTTTGTATAATGATGGTTTTATCATTAAGTAACATGGGGATTCCTTTAAGCTGTAATTTTGTTGGAGAGTTTTTTTCGTTGTTAGCTGCTGTTGAATATAATTTTGGGCTTGGGGTGTTAGCCACTTCGGGTATGGTTTGGTCCGCGGCGTATTCTCTCTATTTATATAATCGAATTAGTTTTGGGGCGGCCTCTAATTACCTCCTTTTTATTAGAGACTTAAACAGGTGTGAGTTATTGGCTATCTCCCCTTTGCTAATAGCGATTTTGATTTTTGGAATATTTCCTTTTATAATTATAGACCCTGTAAAGAATGGGGTAATCTTTAGTCCGGGGGGGGGTTAGTATATTTATTAAGCTTAAAATTAGCCCTGGTTTGGTTATTTGAGACTCGAAAGTCCTTTGGTTTTGGGGAAGAGAAAAAAACAAGTGACCTCCTTGATACATGCTAGTATCTAATGAAGAGCTTTCAGACTCAGCTAGATGAAAGGATCTGCTTTTATTCAGGTGTGACTGGGCCCATGATAGTGTGCGAACAGGTGAGGGAACCCGGAGGCCAAGTTTGGCTGGGCCGGAGTCGTATTAGGTAGAAGGGGGTGTAATGGACCACCTTGCCTATGATGCGGAGCTTTAGTTTGGAGCCACATTTTCACTGAGACAAGGGGAAAGCTCAAATGGGGAATTGGCCCCGGAGGCAGCAGTAAAGAATTTTGTGCAATATATGAAGGTAAGACACAGAGAGGGCACCTTGCCTAGTCCGTCAAATTAAGTGCCAGCAGACGCGGTGAAACTTAAGGGCTAGTTTTGTGGGCAAAAGCGTAAAGGGTGTGATAGGCCGTTTTAATTAAAAAGGGTTTTATAATTTAAGAAGGTAAATGGAATTTTTTTGTAGCGGTGGAATGTGTAAATAGAAAAAAGAACTTTAGACGTGAAGACTATTTATTTTTGAGATTATAGTGTGATGGCTAAAACACGAGAGTATGGGGAGCAAACAGGATTAGGGACCCTGGTAGTCTATACTGTAAATAATGAAAAAGATGTGAAGCAATCCTAAAAAGTCAGAAATTTTCCGCTTGAGTAGTACGACCGCAAGGTTAAAATTCAAAAAACTTGGCTGTTCACTGTTTTAATTAGAGGAGCGTGTCGTTTAATTCGATAGTCCGCGAGAGACCTTACCCAAACTTGAATCCTTCATTGACAGGTATTGCATGGCCGTCGTCAATTTGTGTATTAAACATAAAACAGATTTAACCCAGTGGTTTGTCACTTGGATGAAGTCAGGTCTTATTGTCCTAATGTTTGGGGATTAGATGCGCTACATTTTTTTATACAATAGGAAACTTTGAGTGTGAAACCTGAAAATAAGAGTTCGGAAAGTGCCTGGAAGATAACGGAAAGTTGTATTTAATAGTAATTGAAAAGTAGAGCGTTTCAATGAAATTTTTTCAGTGTTAGTACAAATTGCCCGTCGCCTTTGCTTAGACAGGTTGGTTGATTGCCCCTCAAGAGGGTTTCTAATACCTCCGAGGCAGAGTAAGTCGTAACATAGTGAGGGTGAGGGAACTGGCCCTTGGAACAGGTCCGTCGGGCCTGGGGTTAAAAAATAATAAAACAATGCAACTTGTTGAGGTGCTAAATTTATTCGGGAACATGGATTTTATAGTGGAGGAATGGCCCTTGAAACAGGTCCGTCAGGCCTGGGGGCAAAAAAGAATACAACGATGCGACTTATTGAGATACTAAATCTATTCGGGAACATGGACTTTATTGGGGAAGAGTGGGAAAGGTGTTTAGGGGCAATTTACATGCTCGATAAGGCGGGGGTAATGAACGCTCATCAGTGGTTTTTTGGTCGAATGCCGCATTCGGTTATGGCGTTGAATCTCTGATGAGACCCTTGTCCTTCATATTTTTTTTTTAATGAAATCCCTCGTCAAGTAGAGGGTTTAAATATTTTTGGGGGTCCTGCGGGCAAACGTTTAGCCCAGGAAGCCCTACAGCATTTTGCTTTTGCGTTTGGGGAATATACATCGATAGAATCTATTGGGAGTTTTTTTTCAACGTCTGAGGGATCAAGCTCCCATTATCCATTGTCGAGTATTTCTTCAGGGCGTGTGGGGTCAATGTCTGAAAGTGTCTCTTCCGGGGCTCGGGGGTCAATGTTCCAAGGTTCTGCACAAAGTATTGGGGCAGTGGCGGGGGAACTATCACATCAAGGTTCTCTGCATAGTTTTAACTCAATGTGTGGGGAGGCTCTCGGGGCTCGGGGGTCAATGTTCCAAGGTTCTGCACAAAGTATTGGGGCAGTGGCGGGGGAACTATCACATCAAGGTTCTCTGCATAGTTTTAACTCAATGTGTGGGGAGGGTCTTTATCAGCCAGGAGAAATGACTCAGTCTCTTTTGCCTGAAGCGTCCTGCTCACGGATGTCGCAAATTTCGTTGAGAGAACACACACCGGAATTTTCACGGGGTATGCCCCGTGTGGGTGCAATTGAACCTATTAATAAGACGGACCTAGAAAAGACTTCTTTACTTATAAGCAAGTACTGTGGGGCGGTTTAGTTTTTGGTTTTTAGAAGATTGGTGCTTTTGAAAGGGGGGGGGAATTAGACTTTGTTGGGTTATATGTTTTTATTGTGGCGTAAGCCAGAGATGATATTTGAAATGGGGGAAATTTATTTGACTTTAAGATGGGGGCTGCCTAAGAATTTGTTTGGTTTTATGTCTTTTATATCATTTAGTTGAGCAGTCCCGGCTGGCAAGCCCCTCCTTTTTTTGGAATTTGTTTAGGGGTGCGAACTGTTTTATGTCATCCATATCATTTGGTTGAGCCTTCTCCTTGGCCCTGTCTCGGGGCGGGGGGGGCTTTTTTTATAACTGTGGGCAGTGTTATGTATTTTCATTATGGCTTAGTTCAAATTATGTATTTGGGAGTTTTGGTCGTTGTGATAATTATGTTTGTTTGATGACAAGATGTTATTAGAGAGTCGACTTTTCAAGGGTTTCATTCCTTAGTAGTTAAACAGGGGATAAAATATGGAATGCTTTTATTTATACTTTCGGAAGTTCTTTTTTTTTTTTCTTTTTTTTGAGCTTTTTTTCATAGTAGTCTGGCACCAGCTGTTGAGTTGGGTGTGGTTTGACCTCCTCAAGGGGTTAATCCTTTAAACTCTTTTTCAGTTCCTTTGTTAAATACTGCTGTTTTATTAAGTTCTGGGGCGACTGTCACTTGGGCTCATCATGCTATAATTAGTGGAAAGAGAGAAGAAGCAATTCTGGGTTTGTCTTTAACTGTTTTTTTGGGTGTTTTATTCACTGGGTTACAAGGAATTGAGTATTATGAGGCTCCTTTCACTATTTCGGATTCGGTTTATGGGTCTACTTTTTTTATGGCAACTGGATTTCATGGTTTTCATGTTCTAATTGGGACTACCTTTTTAATTATTTGTTTGGTAAGATTAAAGTTGAATCAATTTACAAGTCGCCAACATGTTGGGTTTGAGGCGGCGAGTTGGTATTGGCATTTTGTGGATGTGGTGTGATTATTTTTATATCTTTGTGTTTATTGATGGGGTTCATAGTTATTTTTATATTTTTGTGTTTATTGAAGGGGCTATTATAAAAAAATTAAGAGCAAATGTTAAATAATTTTTTTTATATCGTAAATGTATGTGGAAAGAAAGACATACCGGAGTCTTGGCACTTGGGTTTCCAAGAGGCGGCCGCTCCGGTGATGGAGGAAATAGTTTTTTTTCATGATCAGATTATGTTTTTATTGGTTATTATTGTGATAGTCGTGTTGTGGTTGCTTGTTGAGGCTTTAAATGGTAAGTATTATGACAGAGATTTGATTGACGGAACTTTATTAGAAATTGTTTGAACTTTAATCCCAGCTGTAATATTGGTTTTTATTGCTTCTCCTTCTTTAAAACTATTGTATTTGATGGATGAGGTTGTGAGTCCTGCTTTAACAATTAAAGCAATTGGACATCAATGGTATTGGTCTTATGAATATTCCGATTATCAGGAAGAAACGTTAGAATTTGATTCTTATATGGTTCCGACATCGGATTTAAATAGTGGCGACTTTAGGTTATTAGAAGTGGACAATAGATTGGTGGTTCCTATAAACACACATGTGAGAATCTTAGTGACTGGCGCGGATGTTTTACATTCTTTTGCTGTCCCTGCCTTGGGGATAAAAACAGATGCGGTTCCGGGCCGGCTAAATCAAGCCGGAATTTTTATTAAAAGACCAGGGACGTTCTACGGTCAATGTTCAGAGATTTGTGGGGCGAATCATTCTTTTATGCCGATTGTAATTGAGGCGGTTTCGCTAGACCGATATATCAATTGAATGTTGTCTTTGTCTAATGAATAGGCGCTTTTTTTAATTTTTAGATAAAGTAAATAGTGTACTATAAGTATATAATTGTTATTGTAATATTATTATTATTAGGGGGTTGGGGAGTGGTTTTAAACAGAGGGCATTTTATAATAATGATAATTTCTATTGAATTAATTTTATTAGCGGCTTTTTTTTTGTTTTTAATTAATTCTATTGAAATAGATCTTTTAATAGAACAAGTTTTTACAATTATGGGTTTAACAATCGCGGCGGCAGAGTCTGCTATCGGGTTGGCCATTATGGTTGCATATTATCGAATAAGAGGAACAATAATTTTAAAATCTTTTAGTTCACTTCGGGGTTAAAAAATAATTATTTATGCAATATATGAGATACGGTGCACTCGGAGTTTTATAGCCTTTTCTTTTTATTGGTTTTTAGTGTAGTTCTTTCTGCGCTTTTTTCTGGTGCTTCTTATTTTTTAGGGGTAAAACAACCGGATCGAGAGAAAGTTTCGGCTTATGAATGTGGGTTTGAGCCTTTTGGAATACCAGGCCGCCCTTTTTCAGTTCGATTTTTTTTAGTCGGCATTTTGTTTTTAATTTTTGACTTAGAAATCTCTTTTCTTTTCCCTTGGTGTGTTCTCTTTAATCAAATTTCTCCTTTTGGTTTTTGAATTATGGTAGGGTTTTTGGGGGTTTTAACCTTGGGTTTAATATATGAGTGGATTAAAGGTGGGCTGGAGTGGGAATAGGGAAAAGTTTCCAGATTTAAAAGTAAATAAGTTGTAAAGTAGAAGAGAAAGTCCTGTCTGTTATGTGAATAATCGTATATCGAAAAGTTTTTATACCAACTCCGGTGTCTGCCTTAATTCATGCGGCGACCATGGTGACGGCAGGTGTTTTTTTATTAATTAGATCTTCTCCTTTTTTTGAACAAGCCCCACTTGCTTTAATGATCGTAACAATTGTTGGGTCTCTAACGGTGCTTTTTGCCGCTACTGTTGGGGTAATCCAAAATGATCTAAAAAAAGTTATTGCTTACTCGACTTGTAGTCAATTGGGATATATGGTGGTGGCTTGTGGGCTTTCTCATTATTCGATAAGCCTATTTCATTTAATGAACCATGCTTTTTTTAAAGCTTTATTATTTTTAAGTGCGGGGTCTGTCATCCATGCTTTGTCTGACGAGCAGGATATAAGGAAGATGGGGGGGCTGATTAAGTTAATTCCTCTTACTTATATTATGGTTGTTGTTGGCTCTTTATCTTTAATGGGGTTTCCTTATTTAACAGGGTTTTATTCTAAAGATTTAATTTTAGAATTGGCCTTTGAACAATATTATTTAACTTTTGCTTATTGATTGGGGGGTTTTTCGGCTTTACTTACCACTCTTTATTCGATTCGATTGGTTTATTTAACTTTTTTATCTAATACCAATTCTAGAAAAGCGATTTTTAGACGTGTCCATGAGGGTTCTTGGAATTTAGTTTTGCCTTTAATAATATTAGCTTTGGGGAGTCTTTTTGTGGGCTATTTGACTAAAGAGGTGGTTTGGTCTTTTCAAATAACATTCCCCCCAATTGTTCCTGTTTTTATTAAGTTGTTGCCGGTTTTTCTTAGTTTGGGGGGGGCGGCATTAGTTATTGTTCTTTATTTTTATTCAATCCATTTATTTAAGGTGCCTTCTTTTATAGGCCGAATGGGCTACACTTTTTTATACTCTGCTTGGCAGTTTAACTATGTTCTTAACTATTTTTTGGCGAAGAGGGTGTGGAGGGGGGGCCACCAGATTTCGTATCGGACTATTGACAAAGGAACATTAGAGTTGGTGGGCCCAAAAGGGGTGTCTAATTTTTTGATTGGGTTAACTCGAGGCCTTAGTAATTTACAAGCTGGTCAAGTTTTTAATTATGCCTTAGTTATATTAATTGGTGTTGCTATGTTTATTTGGGGGGTTGTTTAGTCTTTTTTTTTGAAAATTATCTTCTGATTGAGGGGGTTAGGTTAAAGTAGACCGTTAGCCTTCAAAGCTAAAAATGTGGGTGCAAGTCCCGCACTCCCTGACTCAATTGGTTTGGATTATATTTTAGTTAAAATGCCACAATTAGACACAACCATGTTTTTAACTCAATATCGATGAACTTTACTTGTTTTATTTTTATTATTTTTTCTATTGGTGTTTTTTGTTTTACCTACGATTAAAATGAATTGGTTAATAAGAAAGTCGGCCATAAAAAGTGGGGCCAATTTAGGGGACTGTTTGGGGCTAACTAAAGAAGTGGTTTGTTTTTGTAGATGAAAAGTTTATATGTAGTTCGTTGGGGGTTTTCTACTAATCATAAAGATATTGGTACGTTATATTTAGTCTTTGGGATTGGGGCAGGCATGATTGGCACGGCCTTCAGTATGTTAATAAGATTAGAGCTCTCGGCTCCGGGGGCTATGCTAGGAGACGATCATCTTTATAATGTAATTGTTACGGCACATGCTTTTATTATGATTTTTTTTTTGGTTATGCCAGTGATGATAGGGGGGTTTGGAAATTGGTTGGTTCCACTATATATTGGTGCTCCCGACATGGCCTTCCCCCGGCTTAATAATATTAGTTTTTGGTTGTTGCCTCCTGCTCTAATATTATTATTAGGCTCCGCTTTTGTTGAACAAGGAGTTGGTACCGGGTGGACGGTGTATCCTCCTCTATCGAGCATCCAGGCTCACTCTGGGGGGGCGGTGGACATGGCTATTTTTAGCCTTCACTTAGCTGGGGTGTCTTCGATTTTGGGTGCAATGAATTTTATAACAACTATATTGAATATGCGGGCCCCTGGGATGACATTAAATAAAATGCCATTGTTTGTGTGGTCTATCTTGATTACTGCTTTTTTATTATTACTATCTTTGCCAGTACTAGCGGGGGCGATAACCATGCTTTTAACGGATAGAAATTTTAATACCACTTTTTTTGATCCCGCCGGAGGGGGAGACCCAATTTTATTTCAGCATTTGTTTTGGTTTTTTGGGCATCCAGAGGTTTATATTTTAATATTGCCTGGTTTTGGAATGATTTCTCAAATAATACCAACTTTTGTCGCCAAGAAGCAGATTTTTGGATATTTAGGAATGGTTTATGCAATGCTCTCAATTGGAATATTGGGTTTTATTGTGTGGGCGCATCATATGTTTACGGTTGGGATGGATGTGGACACAAGAGCATATTTTACTGCCGCAACTATGATTATTGCTGTGCCAACTGGAATAAAAGTGTTTAGTTGGTTGGCCACTATTTTTGGGGGGACTTTGAGATTAGACACTCCTATGCTTTGGGCAATGGGGTTTGTTTTTTTGTTTACATTGGGTGGTTTAACTGGGGTTGTATTGGCCAATAGTTCTTTGGATGTTGTTTTGCATGACACATACTATGTTGTAGCCCATTTTCATTATGTGCTTTCTATGGGGGCGGTGTTTGCTATTTTTGGTGGCTTTTATTATTGAGTGGGTAAAATAACGGGGTATTGTTATAATGAGCTATATGGCAAAGCCCATTTTTGGTTAATGTTTATCGGTGTTAATTTGACCTTTTTCCCTCAACACTTTTTGGGCTTGACAGGTTTTCCGAGACGATACTCTGATTTTGCAGATTGTTTTGCTGGTTGAAATTTGGTTAGCTCTTTAGGCTCTACTATTTCAATAGTAGGAGTTGTTTTTTTTATATATATTATTTATGATATATATGTTTGAGAAGAGGAGTTTATTGATTGAATGGAAGACCAGGGGGAAAGTTGGGCTTCTTTAGAGTGGGCTCACGTTTCTCCTCCTTTATTTCACACTTATGAGGAGTTGCCTTTTGTATGGGAGACTATAAAAGGGGAGGAGTTTTTAAAGAATAGGCATAATTAAATTTTGAGGTGTTAAACAACTGATTAGTTTTATGAATGAATTAGGACGGGCGTTAGTAATTGACGGAATATTTGTTTGTGCTGGGGGTAACGATTACTAAAGTAATTTTGTAAATAGTTTTCTTTTTCATGTTTATTTTTAGGACACCCTTGAAGTTGTGGGCGGGGTCTCTGCCCATTATTTCAGGGGTGGAAGAGGGGGGGGGA